TGTTTTCTTAAAATACTTAACAGAAATGGAATTTAAAAATATAAATATTTACCTTTTGCATAAGTGTTTTACCAAAAAATAAAATGTTTTTTACACCCGAATTAAAAAGATCTAATTTAAAAAATCCTCTAGGTTTTCTCCTAATGTAGCATTATTAGACTTATATTTTTAATTAGAAGCGAAAAACTTACATTTTTTAAGATAGCTGGATTTCTTTGAAAAGTATTTAGTACTACATAAAATTAAGAAGTTTCTAGATTTCTTAAACGGAGCATTTTAATTGTTTTATTAAATTAAGAAATAAACCTCATAATTTTTGTTTACTTTATTATTATTTTTTTATAAAATCTTATTTTTAAAAGAAAAATTTTACAAATTTATGTTTAATTTTATAATGTAAAAATTAGTAAATTTTAATTTTTTGAAAGGAACTCGGCAAAAAAAGTTCTTACCTGTTTATCAAAAACATAGCTTATAGAATATATTTTAAGTAACTTCTGCCCAGCGTTTATATTAGCGGCCGCAGTACCTTGACTGTGCTAAGGTAGCATAATCAATTGGCTTTTAATTGAAGTCTGGAATGAAAGGTTTTATAAAGAATTAACTGTCTCTTAAAAATTTTATTGAATTTATTTAAAAAGTGAAAATACTTTTCCAAAGAAAAAAGACGAGAAGACCCTTAGAATTTTTATTAATTAATTTCATAAATTATATATTTTTGTTGGGGCGACATTGAAACATTTAAACTTTCAATAAAAACAAGTCATTTTTCTATTAAGATTAAATTACCTTAGGGATAACAGCATAATGAATTATTTAGTTTGTGACCTCGATGTTGGACTAGGAGCTAAAAGACTAACCGTCATAATAGAATGTTCTGTTCGAACAAAATTTCCTACATGATCTGAGTTCAGACCGGCGTAAGCCAGGTCAGTTTCTATCTTTTATTTATAACATTTTTAGTACGAAAGGACCAAGATATTTTTATTTAATTTGGCAGATAAATGCGTTTGATTTAGAATCAATTTATAACAATTTGTTAATTTCAAAAACAGTTTTAGAAAACATTAACTTTGGAAGTTAAAGGATTATTAATTTAATTTTTGGGTTGAATACTTTATTTAGAAGAAATAGTTTGCAACTATTAAGAAGAATTTATTCTTTTAACCAATAGTTTTTGTGTTCTTAATTCTTATTAGTTGTATTTTCATTAGGGTATTCCCAATCTTAATTAGGCCTGTCAGGTTGGCTGGTTTATTAGTTTTTATTAGAATTTCATTTGTAATTCTAATTAGACTAATATCTAGAGCTTGGTATGGTTATTTACTTTTTCTGATTTATATTGGTGGGCTATTAGTATTATTTATTTATATATGTATAATTAATTCAAATACTATATTTAGTCCAGAAATATCTCAAATAGTTTTGTTGTTTATAATACTAAGGTTTTATTTTAGGTTTTTATTTTCTGATTTAAATTACCTTTTCTTAGGAAATTCTACTTGAGATTCAGGTACTAATATAAAAATATCGGTATTTTTAAGTTTAGTGGTTATTTTACTTGTAATATTTTTAGCAATTGTTCAAATTGTGAAATTAAAAAGTACACTTCAAATTGAATCGAAATAAAATACAATTCTCTGTTTTATTGTTTTGTTTTAGGTTTTTGTGTCTTTTAATTTATTTTTGTATACTATTTTTTAATAAAACTATTGTACTAGAAATTGAATTTTTATCAATTTCATCTATTCCTTTTACATTGGCTTTTATTTTAGATAAAATTAGGTTAAGGTTTAGTATAATTGTAACTTTAATTTCAAGATGTGTTTTCTTATTTTCTACTAAATATATAGAAGAAGACGAATATTATTGGCGATTTACTTGAATTTTATTAAGGTTTGTAATTTCTATAAACTTTTTAATTTTTGGTGGTTCTTTATTTTTTTTGTTGCTAGGGTGAGATGGGTTAGGTATTACTTCTTTTGCTTTAATTGTTTATTATCAAAGAAAAGATTCATTAGCGGCCGGATTTCAAACTTTAATAGTAAATCGTTTAGGGGATGTAATTATTGTCTCTAGGGCATTTTTTTATGTAATTTTAGGACAATTCTCTTTTTTTACTGTTCCTTATAAAATGGTTACATTAATTTTTATTCTTAGATTGGCAGGATTAACAAAAAGAGCTCAATTTCCTTTTAGTTCCTGATTACCAGCAGCAATAGCAGCCCCTACTCCTGTTAGAGCTTTAGTACACTCATCAACACTGGTTACTGCTGGTATTTATATAATTATTCGATTTAGGGTAAATGTACCCCTATCACAAGAATCTTGTTCAGTCCTTTTATTTTGTGGTTCAGTTACTTGTTTGTTAGGGGGAACTGCTGCAATTTTTGAAAATGATTTGAAAAAAATTGTAGCATTATCGACTTTAAGTCAATTAGGTGTAATAGTTTTTTGTTTAGGGTTAAGTTTACCTATACTCTCCCTTTTTCATTTGTATGCTCATGCATTATTTAAAGCATTATTATTTATTGCAGCTGGGAGAATTCTAATATCAAGATTTGGAAACCAAGATATTCGTATATTAGGGAGTGTAGGGGTAAGAATACCTTTATGTTTAGTGATATTTAATATTAGAAGGTTATGTCTAGTAGGTGCTCCATTTATAAGAGCTTTTTTTTCGAAGCATTTAATTTTAGAAAAAATGTTTATATCTAATATTAATTTATTTAGAGTTTTACTAATATCTGTAGCCACCTTAATGACTGCAATATATGTAGTTCGAAGGTTAAAAGCTATTTGTTGGTTTAAGCCATCTCTAAGGTTGCTTTCAATTAATAATAACTTAAAAATTTATTTACCTATAATTTTACTAGGAAGAATAGCAATTTTGTTTGGGAAAATATATAGTATTTTAGATTTGTCTTTATTAGAAATTGTTTTTATTTCAAACTTTTCTAGAATAATGATTAATTTAATTACTTTAACAGGAATTATTGTTGGGTTTATTTTTATAGGTCGAATAAAATCCTTAATATTTTCTTCATTATTTTTTTTAACTCCTTTTTATCAAGGAACCCCTAAAATTTTCGCAGTAATAAATAAAAAATTAAATGTTTTAGATTATGGGTGACTTGAAATTTCACCTATAATAGTAAAAATAATTAATATTTTAAACAACAGAAATTCATTATTTAACTGACCAAATTATTTATCTTTAAACCGAATTAGTTGGTTAATTTTCATAATTTATATTATTGTTAATTTTAACATCTAGAATTTTAACTTGTTTATGTATTCTTTTATCAGTAGCTTTCTATACTTTATTAGAACGAAAAGTTTTAGGGTACATTCAAATTCGAAAAGGTCCAAAAATAGTTGGATTTTGAGGGGTAATTCAGCCATTTTCTGATGCTATTAAATTATTTGTAAAAGAAAAAATTATTTTACATGGAAGAAATCAACTATTATTTTATTTTGCTCCATTTTTAGGGTTTTTTTTAGCTATATTTATTTGATTTTTATATCCTAGAAATTTTAGAGTAAAATTTGTTTGCTGAGGAATGCTTATTTTTTTTTGTGTGAGAGCAATGAACGTTTATGCTATCATGTTGGCTGGTTGAACGAGCAACTCTAAATATGCCTTTTTAGGGGCCTTACGTGCAGCAGCACAAACTATTTCTTATGAAGTGAGATTATTACTTATTTTGTTGTTCCCTATTTATATTATTTCTGAACTTTCAATAAGTGTATACAAATTATTTCCTGTTTTCTTATTATTTGTTCCTCTTATTCTTATTTGGTTTACTTCAAGGTTAGCAGAAACTAACCGTGCTCCTTTTGATTTTGCAGAAGGGGAATCTGAACTTGTTTCAGGATTTAATGTTGAATATGGGGGTGGGGGTTTTGCAATATTATTTTTGGCTGAATATGCTAATATTTTATTTATATCTGTAGTTACCGTAGTAATTTTCAGATTTTCTAATAATTTTTTTATGTTGGTTTTACAAAGTTTAATAGTATCAATATTTTTTTTATTTTCTCGAGGAGCTTTTCCTCGACATCGTTATGACTTATTAATAAACCTTTGTTGAAAAAGGTTTTTACCTTTTAGAATGTGTTCTTTAATACTACTAACGATTTTTGTAAATTAATTGTTACAACTATCTTTTTTATTTGTGTTATTTTTTTGTTTTGCTTTTTTTCGTAACTTCTATTTTATTTTAAATTTATTAATTGTTTTAGAAGCAATAATATTAAGTTTGATTATATTTAGTTTTTGTTCAAATTTGATTTTTTATGCTAGAGGTTATATAATATTAATTTTACTTACATTTGCCGCTTGTGAGGCGGCATTAGGGTTATCTATTTTGGTTAGTTTTTTACGAGTACGAGGAAATAATTATATATCTAACATGATTTCTACAAATTGATTTGCAAAAAATTCGTATTATTGAGAGAATATCTGCGTTACCCACACCAATAAGTATTTCAATTTGATGAAATGGTGGTTCAATTTTAGGTTTATTACTGGGAATACAAATTCTGACGGGGTTTTTTTTATCTATGCACTATACATCAGATATTATAAATACTTTTGCATCTGTAATTCACATTAGACGAGATGTGCCTTACGGATGATTATTTCGAAGTTTTCATGCAAATGGAGCAAGGTTTTTTTTCTTATTTATTTATTTTCACATTGGACGTGGACTTTATTATCAAAGATATATTACTCAACCACGAACTTGAATAGTTGGTGTAACTATTTTTCTTATTAGGATAGCAACAGCTTTCTTAGGTTATGTTCTTCCTTGAGGACAAATAAGGTTTTGGGGTGCTACTGTAATTACTAATTTGATATCTGCAATTCCTTACTTTGGGCCAGCATTAGTAGAATGGGTTTGAGGAAGATTTTCAGTTGGACAATCAACTTTAACTCGTTTTTATTCTTTACATTTTATTTTACCTTTTGTTATTGGGGCTTTATCAGCTGTTCATATTTATTTTTTACACGAGAAAGGAAGTACAAATCCATTAGGAGATTTAAGACACAGATCTAAAATACATTTTCATCCATATTTTTCATGAAAAGATATTGTTGGGTTTATTGTTGTAATCTTGTTTTTAAGATTCATTGCTCTTTTTTACCCTAATCTGTTAGGTGATCCTGAAAATTACTCTATAGCTAATATTAAAGTTACCCCTACACATATTCAACCTGAATGATATTTTCTTTTTGCCTATGCAATTTTACGTTCAATCCCATCTAAATTAGGTGGTGTTGTAGCTTTAGTTATGTCGATTTTTGTTTTATATTTTTTACCTTTAATAATCAAAACAACTTGTTTATCTTCGAGTTTTTCACCATTATTTCAATTATTTTATTGACTCTTAGTAGTAGATTTTATAATTTTAACTTGATTAGGAGCTTGTCCAATTGAAGAGCCTTATACAACTTTAGCTGTTCCATGTACTATTATGTATTTTTCTTTATTTTTATTTTTAATAATTTCACCTACTAAAGTATTTTTATTTAGTTTATGTAAAACAATAGTTTGTCAAATTATAAATGCTTTTTTGCAATTAACAGATAGCTTATATAAAGCATAGTACTGAAGATACTAAAAAGAATTCTTTCTTTGTTAATTTGAGAATTTTTGGCCAAGTCAATTTAATAGATCCTGCTACTCCTATTCAAGAAGAAATATTACTTTTTCATGATCATGCATTAGTGCTTTTAATTGGAATTTTTATATTTGTTGTTATTTTAGGTGTAAACTTAATTTTTAATAAATTTTCGTCTCGTACTATACTTGAAGCACAACAATTAGAAACAATTTGAACAATCATCCCTGCTTTATTGTTAATTTGATTAGCACTTCCATCCCTTCGATTACTGTACCTTTTAGATGAACAACCATCTGATGGTTTAGTATTAAAAAGTACAGCACATCAATGATACTGAAGCTATGAATTACCTTTTAATAATTCTTCGTTTGATAGTTATATAACTCCTTTAAGGGACTTAAATAATGGTTCTTATCGTCTCTTAGAGGTAGATAATCGAGTAACTGTTCCTTTTGAAGTTAATACAAATATTATTACTACATCAGCTGATGTACTTCACGCATTTGCTATTCCTTCAATAGGATTAAAAATAGATGCTGTTCCTGGTCGACTAAATAGAATAAACATATTTATTAATTTTCCTGGGGTATATTATGGACAATGTTCTGAAATTTGCGGAGCAAATCATTCTTTTATACCTATTGTAATTGAAAGTATTTTTTTTGGTGGCTGATTTAAGCGAAAAATTGTAAATTTTTTTAAGAAACATTTCCCGAAGTAGTAAGTTAAAAGAAACTATTGGCCTTCAAATCCGAAAATGATATTCCTACTTTATAAAATTTAGTTTAATTAAAACGTCTAATTGCAAGTTAGAAATTTACAAAGTAAATTTTATTAATTTTTAATAGTATAAATAGTACAATTACCTTCCAAGTAAAAAGTCGTAAATCGTTCTTGAAGTAGGTTAATTTAAACCGAAGGTTTGTGGTACCTTAAATAAAATTTCTTTAAGTATTTTCCTCTCCTTGGAAAAACCCTCTTAAAAGCTCAAATCTTTTCGTGCAAAACACTTAAGAAGAAGGGATTAAATCATCTTAGACGCTTAAAATCTACGCATTTATCTGCCACCTAAAAAGTAAACTATTTTTTTATTTATAGTATTAGAAATAGTAGTTAATTTAATTAAATGGTTTTTATAACTGAAGAAATTAATTAATAAAAATAAGGAAACAATTACACACAAAAAAATTAAATATCCTGAATTTGGGCTTAATTGTGGGATTTTAAACGGCTTTAAAAAAGCTACTAAATAATTAACAGTTAAATGCAAGATCTGCTTCGTTTAAAGTGTGGGTGTTCTCTTGAATAAAGCCCAATTAGTAAAGTAAAAATGTAAGCTTGAATAAAACAAACAAATACTTCAAATATATTATAAAAAATTGATACTAATAAAATTACTAAAGAAGATGAAAAACTTAATGCCGATAAGCAATTAGCAATAAGAGAGAGAACAATATGACCGGCACTAATATTTGCAATTAAACGAACAGTTAAAGTTAAAGGTCGAATAAGAATAGATACAGTTTCAATTAAAACTAAAAAAGAAACTAATGCCCCTGGAGCTCCACTTGGAGCTAAGTGAGCAGCTGTTTCTTTCGAGTTAAAAATAATTCCTGAGATTAAAAGTAGACCTCAAAAAACTAAAGCTAATGAACTTGCAAATCATAAAGATCTTGATGGGCTATATACAAATGGGGTTAACCCTCATAAATTTACTGTAATAATAAAAAATATTAAGGAAAATAAAAATAAAGGTAAAGCCAATAAAGATTTATTATTTTGAGTGAATTTTCTTAATACTTGAATATTATTTAGTACTCTAAAGTTAAAACTTTTTTGAAAAAATAAAATTACAACAATAATCGAAGGAGTTCATGAAAAGATTCTGTAACATCCATCCAAAGCTGAAAAAAGATCAGTTATCAAATAACTTTAGAGTAAACTCTTCTTCAAGGCCGAAACTTGATACAAATAAATTGCTTTAAAGTTGAGTCAAAGACTATTTTTATCTTGAAAAGATAATGTGAAACACTCCAAAAAAAGAGGCAGTTTCCACTACCTCTACTGTGTTACGACTTATCTCCTTTTTTAACGAGAGTGACGGGCGATTTGTGCACAAGTTTTATTTAAATTCAATTTTTAATTTTAAAAATTACTTTTAAGTCCACCTATTTAAGATAATTTTTATATCTTACCTGAATAAATTAATATTATATTGTAACTCACCTTAAGACTTATATATAAGCTACACCATGACCTGTTTTCTGAAATTAAAAGTTTTTAAGGTTACATTTTAAATGTAACCTTACAACGGCAATATATAAACTATAAATATAAGTTGAGTAACTTGTGTGTTATCTATTATCTGGTAAGTTCCCCTAAAATTAAAACTTACCGCCATGTCCTTTAAGTTTTAACCTTGAAGGTTTTAGTGCTTAAGTATATTTATTTTTGGCTCTAATCTATAATAGGGTATCTAATCCTAGTTTATTTTTCTAGAGTTTAGGAGCAAAAACCAACTAAAAAACACAAAAACAAATACATTTTACCGTTATTTGTAAGGTTTTTTTGGTAATCCTACCTAATAAAAATTATATACATCAAGGTATGACCGCAACTGCTGGCACCTTTTTTGTTATGTATTTATTTGTTTTCTGAATTATTATTTCTAATATTGTTCAAAACTTCATGCTGGAAATGCATAACTTCCATTCCATAGTAAGCAAATTATAATTTTTTTTATTAGAACAAAGTAAAACTTAAAGGAGAGGTTGAAATCTATTCTTGGGTTATGAGCCCAAAAGCTTAAGTTAGCTTACCTTTAATAAGAAACTCAATCTAGAGCTCCTTCTCGCCATTCAAAAAAAATACCAATTAACAGAATAAATAAAAATATTATTAAAGAACAAACTATAGATAAAGTATTAAAGAAAATTATGTTAATTAAAGGAAATAATAAACTAATTTCTACATCAAAAATTAAAAATAACACTACTAAAATGAAAAAACGAATTCTAAAAGGTGATCGTATATTTCTTAAGGGTTCAAACCCACATTCAAATGCTGTTAATTTTTCGTTTTCGTTTTCAATAGGGAAATTAGTTAAAAAAAATAATAATACTAAAATTATTCTTAAAACTAATGAAAATAAAATATTTATTACTATTTTAGTGTTTTCACTAAGTGGAAACATTTCCTTAAAAGATTTTCAAAATCCTTATAAAACAAAAAGAAAAAGCAAATTGAAGCTGCTAACTTTAATATGGGGTTTAAACTCCCTTTTTCTATTTTAAGATTATTATTTGGGTTTATATCAATAATTTTTATTTGTTCGATTTGAAGAGTAAGCTTTTTGGTTTTTAGGTTAATCACTATTTTTAGTTTATTTTTTTTAAATCAACATTTTTCAGAAATTTCTAATATATGATTTTTAGGAGACCAAGTTAATTCTTTAATAATTTTTTTATCAATTTTTTTGTGTTTTTTATGTGTAATTTCAACTCCATCTTTAAAATCAAGGTTTTACATACTATGCTTAATCTCTTTAGGGTTTATCTTAACTTTGGCTTTTTCCTCTAATACAATTTTAATATTTTATATTTTTTTTGAAAGTTCTTTAATTCCAACATTATTGTTAATTATTTGTTGGGGGTATCAGCCAGAACGATTACAAGCAGGTAGGTATATAATAGTATACACAGTAACAGCTAGCCTTCCTTTATTGTTATTAATTTTCTACATTAGTTACTGAACATCTTCTTTTGATGTTCAAATTTTAAAAGTTTCTTACAATTATTATTCAAAAGATATTTTTATTGTTTTTTTATATGGGGCATTTTTAGTAAAGTTACCTATATATAGAGTTCATCTTTGACTTCCTAAAGCTCATGTAGAAGCACCTTTAGCGGGTTCAATAATTTTGGCTGGAATCTTATTAAAACTTGGTGGGTATGGTTTATATCTAATAAATAAATGCCTTTTTTTAGACCCAAAAAGGTTTATTAGGTTATTTATTATATCACTGAGAATGTGAGGTGCTCTTTTAGCTTGTTTTATATGTCTTCGGCAAGTTGATATAAAAGCTCTTGTTGCCTACTCTTCGGTTGCTCATATAGGGTTAGTAATTGTTGGATTTTTAAGTAATTCTGTGTACGGAATAGTTAGTGCAATTATTATAATATTTGCTCATGGTATTACATCTTCTGCCTTATTTTGTATAACTTATTTTACTTACGAAAAGGTTAATACTCGAAGTATAACTTATTTAAAAGGATTACTTCAACTTTACCCGATATTAGCTTTTTTTTGATTTTTTTTATGTTGTGTTAATATAGCAGCACCCCCTACTTTAAACCTTATTAGGGAATTAATAATTGTACCTTGCTTGTGAAAAATTTCTGTAAGATTAATTTTTGTAATAGGACTATTAGTTTTTTTTAGGGCAGCTTATAATATATATTTATTTACATCCTTGAATCATGGGTCTTTTTCAAATTATTGTTTACCATCAAAAGACTTAAAGTCTTTTGAGATTTTATCTTTAATTATACATATTATACCTTTAGCTTTTTTATTTAAAAGTGAATTATTTACTTTTTTACTAGAAGTCTAGTATCAGAGAAGAAAGTAATCTTATCTTTGAATTACAAAATCAAAGCTTTAATTTAAGCTACCCTGATATTTAAGAACCTCATCAATAAATTCTTACATATAAAAATAATCAAACAACGTCTACAAAATGTCAATATCAAGCTGCAGCTAAAAACCCAACATGATGTTGCTTGTTAAAATGAAAAAATATTAACCGTAAGAAACATACTGTTAAAAATGTAGCCCCTACGGCAACATGGGTTCCATGAAATCCTGTTGCTAAAAAAAAACAAGAACCATAAATTCTATCAGCTATGGAAAAGCTAGTTTCTATGTATTCTCCATATTGTAAAACTAAAAAATAAAATCCTAATAAAACGGTTAACAATAACCCTTGAATAGCCGAATAATATTTTCCTTCTTCAATTCTATGATGTGCTCATGTAATTCTCACTCCTGAAAGTAATAATACAGAGGTATTTAATAAGGGAACTTGGAAAGCATTTAATGTGTCAATTCCTGTTGGAGGCCAATGAGCACCTACTTCAATAGTAGGTGCTAATCTACTATGGAAATATGCTCAAAAAAAAGCAAAAAAGAAACAAACTTCAGATAAAATAAATAATGCAACTCCGAATTTTAAACCTTTTGTTACATTAGAACTATGAAATCCTTGAAATGTTGATTCTCGAATTACATCTCGTCATCAAACTACAGAAATAATTCTAGTTGTAATAAATCTTAAAATCAATAAATTTAAATCAGCATTTCGTAAATAATTAATTAAACCGATAGGTAATGCTAAAATTCTCAAAGATACTAATAAAGGTCAAGGTGAAAATTCTACTAAATGGAATGGTTGTCGAGGCATAAATTAAATGTATGATATTTTTTATGTGTTATTATTTGTTAAACATCCGCCGGAAGAACGGGATTCATTGATGTTGAATTTTATGAGGCTTGTACTCGTTGTTTAATTAATTTTAGAAGTTTATTATTCATATACTTTTTAATTTTAGGGCCTTTATTATCTGTTAGTTCAAGGAATTGAATTTTATGCTGAAGTGGAATAGAACTGGGTTTTTTTTCTTTAATGCCATTACTTTTAATAAATAACTTAACATTATCAAAAGAAGTAGTATTAAAGTATTTCTCAATTCAAGCTTTTTCAAGAGTATTATTATTTTTTAGGGGGATAATAATCTTTTCATTTTTCTTTAAAGATATAATTATTATTTTGATGTTTTTATTAAGGATAAGGTTGAAATTAGGATTTTTTCCAGGACATTTTTGAGTACCTAGAGTTGTATCTGGGTTAGATTGATTTTCTTGTTGTTTGATTTTAGGACCTTTAAAAATTGCACCTTTAGCATTATTAATTGTTTTCTTATTAATATTACCAAATTTACAGATAATTGTAATGTTTTTAGGAGTTTTAAGAGCATTATATGGTAGGATTTTAGGTAATAATCAAACTAATATCCGAGCAATAATTGGATCTTCATCTATTTCTCATACAGGTTGAATAATTAATGCTACGGTTTTTGGGCAAATGTGGTTATATTTTGTTGTATACATAATTACGTTGTTTATATTTTTATTAATAATAATAAAACTAGATTATTTTAATGCTAGAATAAATTTACTTTCAATAAGCGGACTTCCCCCTTTCTTTATATTTATTGTAAAAATTAATATTTTATTTAATATAATTCATATAAATGTTTGACCATTTATATTAATATTAATTATCAGATCAGTTATTAGTTTAGTTTTCTACTTAAAATTTTCATATTCTTTAATATTAAATAAAAAAAATCATAAAGCTATATATTTATACATATTTTTAATTTTGAATTTTATAGGAGCTTTTTTTGTTTTTTTTGATGGCCGAAAGTAGGCAGTAAACTTTTAATTTATTTATGAATAATATTCTCTTGCGTTGATTATTTTCGACAAATCATAAAGACATTGGAACTTTGTATATAATTTTTGGGGTTTGATGTGGATTAGTAGGAACTGGGCTTTCATTATTAATTCGTTTAGAATTAGGAACATCAATAGTATTAATTGATGAACATTTTTATAACGTAATTGTTACAGCACATGCATTTGTTATAATTTTTTTTATAGTAATACCAATAATAATTGGAGGATTTGGAAACTGAATAGTACCTTTATTAATTGGTGCTCCTGATATAAGATTTCCCCGAATAAATAATATAAGCTTTTGATTATTACCCCCATCTTTTATTCTTCTTTTATGTTCAAGAATAGTTGAAGGAGGAGTTGGGACTGGTTGAACTGTTTACCCGCCATTAAGTGGTCCTATTGCACATGGTGGTTCATCTGTAGATTTAGCTATTTTTTCTTTACATTTAGCAGGTTTATCAAGAATTCTAGGAGCTATTAACTTTATTACAACTATTTTTAACATACGCTCATCGGGAATTACATTGGAACGAATAAGTTTATTTGTTTGATCTGTTTTAATTACAGCATTTTTATTGCTTCTATCTTTACCTGTTCTTGCAGGAGCAATTACTATACTTTTAACTGATCGAAATTTTAATACTACTTTTTTTGACCCTGCCGGTGGAGGTGATCCTATTTTATATCAACATTTGTTTTGATTTTTTGGTCATCCAGAAGTTTACATTTTAATTTTACCAGGATTTGGTATAGTATCACATATTTTAAGAAATTTTTCAGCTAAACCAGCGTTTGGTACATTAGGGATAATTTATGCAATAGTTTCTATTGGAATTTTAGGGTTTATTGTTTGAGCACATCATATATTTACAGTTGGAATGGATGTAGATACACGAGCTTACTTCACTGCAGCAACTATAGTGATTGCTGTTCCAACGGGAATTAAAATTTTTAGTTGGTTGATAACCTTATACGGAAGTCATTGCCATTTAAGTGCAGCAATATATTGAGTTTTAGGGTTTATTTTTTTATTTACATTGGGTGGGCTTACAGGAATTGTATTATCTAACTCATCTTTAGATATTGTTCTTCACGATACTTATTATGTTGTAGCACATTTCCACTATGTATTATCAATAGGGGCAGTATTTGCTATTTTCGCAGGTTTGATTTATTGGTTTCCTGTAATAACAGGATTTACTTTACATGAAAAATGAGCTAAAGCTCATTTTTTAATTATATTTTTTGCAGTAAATTTAACTTTTTTCCCACAACATTTTTTAGGGTTAGCAGGAATGCCTCGACGTTATGTGGATTACCCTGATTCTTACTATAAATGAAATCAAATTTCTTCATTTGGTTCTTTATTTTCGATTATTGCCGTAATCATGTTTATTTTCTTAGTTTGAGAAGCATTTTTAACCCAACGAAGTTCATTGTTTCCTACTTCTCCATCATTTTCCCGGGAATGGGAATTATTTCTTCCTCCAGACTTCCATAGGAATTCTGAAACTTCGGTAACTTCTTTATAAAGATAAAGTATTATTGTACTTTTTAGTTACATTAAAAAAGTCTCTTAGGAGTATCTTTAATTTATACTTGTT